TCGGACCTGATTAATTGCTCTTTGTTTTTCAAAAAAAAGAGTTTCATTTTTGTAATTTTCTAATCGTTCCAAACTATTGCAAGTAGCATTAATCAAATTTCCTTTTTCTCGTTCTATCTCATAGTATCCATTCGTTCGATACTCATCTGCTTCGATTTCCACTTTCCGTAATCTAACCCGAGCTCTTTCGAGCTGTTCAATGGCTCCTCTACGTAATTCTTCTGAATTTCGAATAGTACTCAAGATCCTCTGTTTTCGCTTATCTAATAAATCATTTAATGAAAGTAGATTATCTTTCCATTCATTTCACAACTATCATATCTCTTCCCGAACCAAACATGAATCTTTCAATTCATTTGGCTCTCACGCTCAATTGTTTCTTTTATCTTTTCTTTGATTAATGGGCATTCCCATATATTTGAACGGAATGAGCCTATCCTCTCTTTTCTGTTCTTATTCAAAGATATCTAAACTGATCTAACATCAGAATCTTAGGAGGACTCTTCAGACCAGACAAAAAATAAAAAATTGTCAGCAAAGTTGTTTCTTTATTTGTTCTTTATTTACAACTTCTTTCCAAAAATAAAAAGATTTTAAAGAAGAAAGAATTCTATTATTTCTTCTTTATATGCTATGATAAATTCAATCAAAATCCTAATAGAATAGAAAGAGAATTGAATAGAATTATGAACTTCATTACTTAATTCTCATTATTATTAGAATAGAATGAGATTTCGATCTTTTTCATCCAAAAAATTCTCTTTTTTATACAAATATTTTATACAAATACAATACATAGGTCGTCGATTCGGCAGTGGATAAAAAAGGGGACCCATCTTTCCAGTTAATGGTTCAAATAAATTTATCCATATGAGTGTTCTACATCGGATAAATTCCTAATTCTTCCTTTTTTATTTTTATTCTTTTTCAACCTTTTTGGTACTTTTGGTACTAACGTAGTGGTAGAAAGAGTACCATGCTATGCTGTGCCTGGACTTCAAACAATTTATCTTTAACCATGTAAAAGACCTCAACATTATTGGTTGATAGAGAAGAGAATCAAAGTTCATTTACCAATTAGTCACGAAATGCTATGGTTCTTACATATGATTTATGAATAAAATCCAATTCCGAAGTAATTCGTCGAGATTGTGCACCTTTTGTTCCTATTTCTACTATAGAAATATAAAAAAGAATACATAAATATAAAGAAAGTGCAGCCGGTTAAATCCAACCTATTCTTGAAATACACAACTCGCACACACTCCCTTTCCAAAGAAAATCAATACACCCAGCACTACGCTTAGATTTATTGGATTTGTTGCTAAAATATCGGTATTAAACTCGAAACTCCCAGCGGATGGCCAGTGCCCCACGGAAACAAAAGAATCGGTTATATTTTTCATATGCTCTCCCCTTATAGATAGGACTAACAAAGAACAGAGTTCTTTTTGTATCACTCCGCTTATTATTATTAATGGAATTTGAGAATTCTCAAATTTATTAGTTATGGTTATGCTTTTATTCTTCTTTTTTTTTACATTTTTATTCTACGATGAAATTAAACATTAAACAAAAGGATTTGCAAATAAAAGAGCTAATGCCACGACCAGTCCATAAATTGTTAAAGCTTCCATAAAAGCCAGACTAAGCAATAAAGTACCTCGTATTTTACCCTCTGCTTCTGGTTGTCTCGCAATACCTTCTACGGCTTGGCCCGCAGCAGTACCTTGACCAACCCCAGGTCCGATAGAAGCAAGCCCTACAGCCAATCCAGCAGCAATAACGGAAGCAGCAGAAATAAGTGGATTCATGGTAAGTTCCTCGCACCAAAAAAAGAAATGGTTAATGATACAACCAACCAATGAATTAGTACTTAATCTATTTTTTTTCTACTTCTACTTTATATTCTATTACCTTACTACACTTCTTTTTTTATTTTTTGATCTTTTTCACTAAAATCTATCGGGTCGAAGTAGCTAAAAGTTCCAAATGGAATTCAGAATATTACTGAATTGTCAGAACTACTTCGATAGACCGTTTTTCCTTTCTAACTTATGTAAAGAAATATGTATACGGTTTTAGTCATTGCGTTTTCTTGTTTATAAATTATTATATTTTTTCTCTTTCATTCAATTCACAATAAAAGACAAAATAGAAAAAGGACTTATATGGGAATCCATCTAAATGCAGTGGGCTAGAAAAAAAAAAAGAAATAGGGGTAATTACCATTTAACTAGTAAATAACATATACTTTTTTTCTTCCATAACGTAAATCACCTGCACTTTTTATTCTTTTTTATTATATTAAATTGTATTCTGAAACCATTCTTCAAAACATACACAAGGATTGATACTCATAGGTATTACATATACATGATCTCCAACCCTTCTTTATCTTCCAAATTCTGCAATATCATATATATTTCTTCATATATACATACATGTAGCTATTTGCATTCTCTTCTCCAACCCAGTGGATTATATTGAACCCCGAACCCCCGCATTGCTTGAATTGGGATAAGCTTCAAAAATTCAAAAAAGACTATTTTGAAAGTGAGTCAATGATGACCCTCCATGGATTCACCTATATAAGCCGCAGCCAAAGTTGCAAAAATAAGAGCTTGAATACCACTTGTAAATAATCCAAGAAACATGACAGGTATAGGAACTACTGAAGGCACTAAAGAAACAAGAACAACAACCACTAATTCATCAGCCAATATATTCCCGAAAAGTCGAAAACTAAGAGATAAAGGTTTTGTGAAATCTTCTAGAATATTAATTGGTAAAAGTATTGGAGTTGGTTGAATGTATTTCCCGAAATATCCCAATCCTTTTTTCCTAAGACCCGCATAGAAATATGCCACTGACGTAGGTAAAGCTAAAGCAACAGTAGTATTTATATCATTCGTGGGCGCAGCTAACTCCCCATGAGGTAATTTTATAATTTTCCAAGGTAAAAGAGCACCTGACCAGTTAGAAACAAAAATAAATAGGAACATCGTTCCTATAAAAGGAACCCAAAGACCATACTCCTCTCCAATCTGAGTTTTGCTCAAGTCTTGAATAAATTCAAGGACATATTCGAAGAAATTCTGACCGTTGGTCGGAATGGTTTGCGGATTCCGAACAGCTATGATGACTGAACCTAATAAGATAGCAATTACAACCCAAGAAGTGATAAGTACTTGGGCATGAATTTGTAAACCTCCTATTTGCCAATATAAATGTTGGCCTACTTCTACACCTGATATATCGTATAACCCTTTGAGTGTTTTAATGGAACATGGTATAACATTCATATTGTCCTTTAACAGAAATCAAACTTCAAAAAAGTGATTATTTTTATTCAACCATCTCTTTCTCAATTCACCTATATTCATTCATGAATTTAAGTTATGAATCGTATATTTCGGATACCGAGAAATCACATAAAAAAAAATACCAATCATTTTTATCTTTTCTTTTAAATATTATTTGATAGTCAAAACATAGTTCAAACTCCAAAAGATGCAAACCAAAAGAGTAACAATCAAAGAGAGTTCACCAAAAACAAACTAATCTTCTTCTTTCTTCTTCTTAAGAGTAATGATAAGATAATCAACCATTTTTTATATAACTAGAATGGCCCTCACAAATTGCAGATACTAATTTGGTAAGAATCAATCGAATCGAAGCTATAGCATCATCGTTGGCCGGAATAGAAATATCTGCAAGATCTGGATCACAATTTGTATCGATTAAACAAATCGTCGGAATACCCAAAATGACACATTCTCGAAGAACCGTATATTCTTCTTGCTGATCCACGATAATTACAATATCGGGCAATCCCGTCATATATTTGATCCCGCCAAGATATGCTTGCAAAGTAGATAACTTTCTCTTCAACATTGCTGCATCTCCTTTAGGGAGACGATTGAATTTCCCCATCTTTTGTTCTGCTCTTAAGTCCCTGAACTTCTGAAGTCTTGTTTCTGTAGTAGACCAATTCGTTAACATACCACCAAGCCATTTTTTATTAACATAATGACATCGAGCCCTTATTGCTGCTGATGCTACTAAATCCGCTGCTTTCTTTTTGGTGCCAACGATTAAGAATCTTTTTCCCCTACTTGCTGCATCAAAAACTAAATCGCAGGCTTCTGATAAAAAACGAGCAGTTATAGTAAGATTTGTAATATGAATACCTTTACGCTTTGCCGAGATGTAAGGAGCCATTCTAGGATTCCATTTATTAGTAACATGACCAAAATGAATTCCTGCTTCCATCATTTCTTCCAAATTGATGTTCCAATATCGTCTTCCCATTTTCCCACACTTTCTCTTTTTCTTTTTTTTTTTTCAAAGAGATTCAGTACCTTATGAAATAAAAAATAGTTCCGACGGAACCTTCTACCAGAATTGACCATTTATCTACGACCCAAACCATGAATTTCATTCTTTTTTTTTTATTTCATTGATTATGAAATCCATAATCGGACCAGAGAGTGAAAGTAAAAAGAATAAACCTCTTGTTAGGATACATTACGTAAAAGATTGGTCTGATGTCTCATGGAAAGTTTTTGGGCACAAGAACAAAATAATTCTCTATGGTGTAGCAAAATATCGCTCATTTCCAACTCGAATAGATTCTTCCTTTTTATTTTCAAATGAATGTTTTTGTCTTGCTTTGAACGATGTACTAATTTGTTGAATCCGGTACCAACCGGTATAATCCCCCCCAGAACAACGTTTTCTTTCAGGCCTTTCAACCAATCAATACGACCTCGTAGAGCAGCTTTTGCTAAAACTCGAGCAGTTTCTTGAAAACTTGCTTCGGATATGAAACTTTGAGTATTCAGAGATGACTTCGTTATTCCCAATAAGATTGCCCGATAACAGATGGATTCGTCCAAAACGCGCCCTGCTCGTTCTGCTCGCAACAATCCAATAAATTCCCCAGGTAAAAAAACATTAGACATTCCATCTTCTGAAACCAAAACTTTTGATGTTACTTGACGTACAATAATCTCTAGATGTCTATTATGGATCTGTACCCCCTGGGATCGATAAACCTTTTGTATCTTATTAACCAAAGAAATACGACTTTGGGCTATGGTTAGTTCAGCTCCAATCAAGAATCCCCAGGGGATCCCAAGAATCCTTCGGATACGTTCGTCCCAACCTTCAACTCTTCTTTCGAGGTTCATCGATATTGAATCAATTGAACGAACTTCTAAGATTTGTTCTACTTTTGGAAGACCTTGCGTTATGTCACCAGATCTCGACTTTTCATATATAAATGTAATTAATGTATCTCCTTCATAAAAGGTTTCCCCATAATGACCATGGACAGTTGCTCCTGGAGTGACCAAATAGGGCTTAGCTGATCTTATAACTAGAGAATCAACATGAACAATGAAAATTTGACCAGATTTTTTTATGCGTGATCCATATTTCAATAGATATACATTTTCACAAAGGAATTGTCCAAGGCTAATTATTGTCCATGCCTCTTCACAAGAATCGTGATGGAGAAAACACCAATTCAAATGGAATGAATTCCAAATGATGTTACTGCAAGGATCGGGATTATAAATCCTACTATTTTCATCTAGAAAACAGTATTGAAATGGAAGTACTTGAAGCACTTGGAAAGTCTGTTGAAAATTTTCAAGCAAAAAATATTTCTTTAAAAAGACTTGATTATAAGTTCTTAAATAGTAAGATGAACGAGAATTTACTATTCTAGGCACAATAGTACCTAAAGGACCCAACAAATACCTAATTGGAGTCATGGGATCCAATTCTTTTGTTGCATTATTATATCTCGAAGTATTGAAGAGGCCAATTCGAGAACAATTGGATGATGACAAAATTAGGAAAGATTGGCATTCCTTATTTCGATTCAACAACGTACCAAGAGTTCCCTGATGTTGGGGAAATAATTGAATCTTCGCCTTGGAATCAAAAGGATTTTTTCTATGGATACGATCTAATTCATTATTGGAAATCAATCCTGAACCTGCCGTATCATACCTTTTTTCGGTATACGAAAGAGTGGACTTTACTAACTCAATTCGGATGAAATAACAAAGCAGATCATTTGTCCTTATTTCAACAAAAGAAGCATGAACCTTTTCTTCTATAGAACTCTTTTTTTCTTGGTCCCAAGTTAATACTAAGCAAGCTCGAACTAATTGAATACTTGTGTGAGAAATTCCTCGAATTGACTTGCCATTTTCATAAAGTATATAATTGACAATTCGAAGTTGGACATTATTCTTTTCCTGCAAGAGATCCTGAGAGAAAAGTGTTGCTAAATTTATCCCATCAGCTATTTCATATGTGACTACGGGCCGAACCAAAACAAAATACTTTTTTTTAGTAGGTGTAATGCGTTGGACATAGATCCATTTTTTAAATTTTTTTGATCCTTTAGAATCTTTTTTTCCGATTCCTGGTGGTATCAAAATGCCACTGTGCCTAGATATTTTATCCACCTCTCCAGAAAAATGAATATCTCCAGAAAATATTTTCAGTTCTATACTTTTCTTTTTTCTCTCCACTCGGACTAATCCACCTACTCGACTTCTTGTATTTATATTTAAAACAAGTCGTGTATCTACTCCAATGATACTATTGTTCCGGACCCTTATGGGCGAAGATCCGGGTAAGATATGTATTTCCTCGGGAATGAAAAAAAATTGATCTACTTTCATTTGCGTTTGGTATTTCGGACTAAAATCTTTTGCTCCTCGATACTCAATCAAATCTTCTTTTTTTACGATTGAATCTACTTCGACAATCCCATATTTAGTAATTCCCGAACTGCTTCTTCTGTATCGCGGATCATCAAAATAAGCAAGAATACTCTTTCTACGTAAAATACCATTTATAGGTATTTTAATCGAAATACCAAAACAGGGTATTAGTTTCTTTTCTTGTTCTTGATCATATTGTAAGGGAATCACAAATCTATTTCTTCGCTTTTTCGCCAAAGAATTCTCTTGACGAATATAAGTAGAAGGCTCTATGAGATTCCAATGACCCTTAGATATGATTCGATAAGGTTTTGAATAGTCAAGACTTTCCCTATCTTTTTTACCAAAAGTATCCAACAATTTATGTCTTACTTGATCATTAGTCAGTGAGAGATCAAAGATATTTTTGAGAGAAAAAGAATTAGCATTCATTTGATCTTGATCCTTGTGGAGTGAAAAAGACACTATATTGGAATTGGATCTGCATAGACCTCCTGCTAATATCCATAAATGACTTGTTTTTGGTAATAGATGAACATTACTATATGGATATTCGGGCGTATGATAGCCATCAGTACTCCAGTGCATTTCTCCTTCTGACTCAGAATAAATATGTTTTTGAACCCTCTCCTTAAAATGAAAGGTGGACGTTTCGGCACGAATCTCGGCAATCACTTGTTCTGATTCTACATATTGATCATTTTGAACTAAAATCAAACTTTTTGTTGGAATATTTACATTATGTCTAATA